TCTGCTCGATAAAGACCTAATCTAAAAATCAGAAACAATATATAATTCTTTTTTTTTCGCACTTAACCCCTTTTCATAATTGTTCAAAAAAAAAAGAATAGGAATTCGCAGAGACGAGAGATATTTTTTAAAATTATCTATAGAATACCTATTCTATACGTACGGAATACGGATATAAATAAAATACCCGGATTAGATATTTTCGGTGTAACAATTAATAATTATGTTATTCTAGGGTTTACATATACTGACAGTTGCTGTTATAATTGAAATGGAAAAGAGGAGTTTTTTTTCGATAAAAAAGAGCAATAAAGAGCAATATTAATTCATTTTTATATGAAATTGGATTCTCTTATCTCATAAAGACAAAACCATATTTTCAATTCCAATTCAAGAATTGTTCAGGAATTTATAGTTAACGGTTCCATTTTGTCCTTCCATTTTTGCGTTTGTCGCTGAAAGTCCACGCTTTTTTTTTTTTCATTTTGGCGGCATGGCCGAGCGGTAAGGCGGGGGACTGCAAATCCTTTTTCCCCAGTTCAAATCCGGGTGTCGCCTGATCTGATTGACAAGAGAATTGAAATAGCTTATTCCGTTTTGTTGATAGAAAACTTGCATGGGGGGTTGCTCTATAAAATAAAGCTTTGCGTCACGAATTCAAGGAAAGATTCTAGTAGTGAAAAGGAATCGATAAATCTTGAGATGATAGTCCTTTCACCCCATTACTACTATAGTGTCCATCTAGTCTACTGACCGGGTCTTGAATTAGATTGGATAAGTATGTATAGGTCGGACAGAGAGAATCTAATTCCATTTTTAGTTGGGGAAGAGGCAAAAGAAACCTTGCATACATACTCATGAAAGTATATGAACGTTCTGGCAGTTATTCAATATTAGTTAGATTTAATACCTAATTTAGATTGAATAGCTAATTTGGCTTTCTTTTTTTTTTAGTTATAATTTATATTATTATTATTCAATTTTATTATTATTTAATATAATAAATTTAATTCATTTTCGGTAACCTCTCTAGTCGAAGAAAGAGTTTAATAGAATACTTCTGATTGTTTTCGAGAATGAATTGAGAGACAGTAAGGATTAGATCAAATAGAAATAAGAAAGAGTATGCAAAGTAATCAGTCTTGATTGTATATATATATATATTCATTTAAATAAAATGAGGGGAAAGAAAAACATAGGTCTTTGTATTGTTACCTGTTAGTAACAAAAATCTCCTTAATACTTCCAAGGAAGTTTCCGGATATTTTGTTTATCCGTAATGTTTTACGATTCTACTAGAAATCAGATAAGAACTTGTTAGACGTTCTAATTGGATTTGTTAGATTGTTTCGTTAATCGTGTTAGCACAGAATCCCTTTTTGACTCTGTACCAGTGATTCCACTATTATTATAGTTTATAGTATTATTTGTGATTAATACAATACAAAAAAAAATAAAACACGAAGAATTAGTGAACAATACTGAAATAATTCCTTCATATTGGTTGATATAGATAGGAGACAAAATTGACATGGATATAGTGAGTCTTGCTTGGGCTGCTTTAATGGTAGTTTTTACATTTTCCCTTTCTCTCGTAGTATGGGGAAGAAGTGGACTTTAATGGTACTACTTAATTTAGTTAAGGGATCAAACTGTATCAATTGTTTTATAGCTGAGTTCTGATATTTTTTTTTTTTTACTATTGAATTTGAATTTCAGTAGTCAATTATATCTTCATTATCGGAATTCTATTGTATTCGAGTGGTGTAATGTATTCTAGGCATAATATAGAAATACAAAATACTCTTTCAATCAAACAACAAATATTTGAATTATTCCCATGTTTGTGTCAAGGAGATAAAAAAAAGTAGGAAATTTATTCCTATTCCAACCGAATTCTTCCTAAGATCTCTTTGAACTGGCTCTTACCAAAGTTATATATCGAAAATGAGGAACCACGGAACCCCCTCTTCTTAATCTAACACCATTCCTTTTTTTTTTTTCAAAAAAAAAGATAAAATAAATATATATAGTATAGTTATGTTATTTGTTATAAAGCAGATACACAATTTGATAGGAAACAAAAAATCGATATAGGAGTTGTCTAACGAGATACTACACATAATAAGATGTTGGCCTTGCTTTAGGTGAATATCATATTACGTATTTACCTTACCACTTGCTTGTTTTATTTATTTATTTTTTTTTTTTTGGTTCGAAATTGGATTTATGCTTTCTTTATTGAACTTCATTTGCAATCATGGTTAAAATATTAAAAATAGGTTGGGTTTTACCACCAATCTTTTCGAAATAGGGAAAAAAACTTTTCATTTTAATAGAAACCTCGGATCATCTGTTAACTATTTAATAACAACTATTTAATCAATTACTTATCGGAAATGCTAAAAAGATTACTTGATTCTCTTATACCGGGATTGGTATTAAAATCTAATCGTAATACCATAAATTCGAATCGGAAAAATAAGAGTTGCTTTTGGATTATTACAGATTGATTTGAACCAATACAAATCAAATAGATGAAACAAAGAAGAAATTGGGGATACTATGCTATATACATTACATATAATGTAATTGAGATTCTATATATGAATAAGAGAATATATATGAATATACATATTGTAAATTGATCCATATTTTTTTATAAAGTCAAACTTTTTTTTACACTACAATAATAGATAAATAATATGGTAGAAAGAAATCTATTTTATTTCTACCATATTATACGGATTTCATAGAATTCTGTTGATTCTAGTCCGATTATTTCATTTTAACCTTAAGACCACAAAACAAAAATGGAATTTTTTTTTTTCATTCATTGCATTGACATGAATTAAGAAGTCATGTTTAAGTAAAATTAGTCACTTTGACTTACTGTTTTTACATAAATTATAAGTAAAAAGGCAGTAGGAACTAGAATGAACAGTGCAGTAGCAATAAATGCAAGAATATTTACTTCCATAATCTCTATGCTTTATTTCTCTTTTATTTCCAATAAAAAACTCGGGATTTAATCCCATATAGATGATAAATCTTTTGTCGGTAAATTCAATGGTATAAATTACATCTTGATGATATCAAATGGGATCAATATTATGAATAACAATATCTGAGCTATAAAATCGATTAATCGTCGAGAATTGAATAGTATAACATAGGAAGATCTTTTATCCATACCCAATTCCAAAGATTTTGTTTCCAATGCAATCCAAAATTCCGTATTCTTTTTTTTTTTACTTTATTTAACTTTAATATGAAGGTTCCGACAAAGAAAGAAAAAAAGATGGATCCCTGTTAGGAATGAGATTTTGTTTGTTATTTTTTTTTTATTCCCTTTCACACACGAAATGAATTGATGTCTTTTTTTTATTTGTATCCATCGGGACTGACGGGGCTCGAACCCGCAACTTCCGCCTTGACAGGGCGGTGCTCTGACCAATTGAACTACAATCCCAGGGAAAAGGGCGTACAGCATAGATATTCTTATGATTTCATTCAAACCCCTTCTTTTTTTTTTCGATTTTAGATTAGAATCGTTTGCTGTAACTGACAGAGGCGGGACTTATATATATATATTGATCAATATCAATACGCACTTTTTTAGGGAGATCGACACGGATTACGAGTAATCCGTTCGTTATTGCCAAATCAATTGAAAACTGAATCAATCAATAAAAAACAAAGACTCTTTTTTATTTACTTTTATCTTTTTCTTTAACCCTTTCCTTAGACTTTAGACTTACAGATCCTGATATGAATCTAGATCATCAGCAAGATTCGAACTTATGAAATATAGATTTCATTATACAATTTCATTCTACAATATGGTACAAAAAAAAAGCGCTAGAGATTTGTCATATTTGATTGTCTTCTGTATCCGAGCACATAGGCCATTTCCGAAGAACAACAAATGGGTTATATTATTTCATGGTGGATCGTAAAATTATTGGGCCGAGCTGGATTTGAACCAGCGTAGACATATTGCCAACGAATTTACAGTCCGTCCCCATTAACCGCTCGGGCATCGACCCAGGAAGAATCAATTTGAGTCTTTTTTGATAATCCATGATCAACTTCCTTTCGTAGTACCCTACCCCCAGGGGAAGTCGAATCCCCGTTGCCTCCTTGAAAGAGAGGTGTCCTGGACCACTAGACGATGGGGGCCCACTTTCCCAACCACCATTATACTATGTTCATAGTATAACATAGTTTTTTTTTTGTCAATAATAGATTGGAATGATATGATTCGATCAGAAGGATCTTTCCATTTTTTTTTCAAAATTCCATACCATAGAATTTTTTGGTTCATCATTAGATTTCGAAATTGTTCATTCCAATCGCCAATCCAATCTATAATTCCAAAAGGACAAAAGGATAAGTATTGCGAAAGAAAGATAGGATCCTTTCAGAGAATAATTGGTTTGCTGGAAAAGGCGGGAGTTAAAATATCATTTCTTTCACTTTTATTCATTGTTAAGATTCGGTAGGTATATCTCTATCTCATCCTAAGCCGGAAAAAAACGAAAATCAATTTGGGAATCGGGTAGAAGGATAAAGATCAACAAGTTATTGAAATTTTTTTTTTTCCAATAAAGAATGAAGTGGTTGAAGGACAGGAAAATTGAAATCAATTTTTCAATGATTCGATAAAATATTTGAATTGGTGGGTACATGTATCAATACTCAATACAATGAATTTCGTTATGATGAGGATGAATTCAATTCGAATCGGTTTTGTGAAAAAATTCATTACATTGATATTTTTCAAATCGAATATCAATAAACCTTTTCATTAACTATACTCTATTCACTAGGTAAATAAATTTGTTGTTCCTTAATGAGTCGCTATGTAGATAATATCTATCTATATGTGCATATATTCTAATCTTATCTATATAAGAAGTATACGCAGTTACAAATATATGTACTAGACTCATATTGGCTAATTCCTGAATAAGGAATTGAATTAAGCGGAGCCTTTT